TTTTTTATTTCTTTGATTTATTGTTTTCTTTCTCATATTTCCTTCAGATGAATATAAAACAAAAAAACTCCAGAGTCTATTTTTTCATTTCATTTCACGGGTCGAGAAATCCACTTTGAATATTTTTCTATTTACTTTTCTATATCAGAAAAAGAGAGAGGTTCAATCTAATATCAGAAAAAGAGAGAGGTTCAATCTAATACAATAGTCAATTTAATAATAGGAGACTAAAAATGAAAGTTTCCTTTTCGCACTCACTCTCCATCACATTGTCAGAACAAAAGTGTCATATGTATCGATATGGAAATATTTGATATGTGAAGACATGATTTGATTTAGGTTTCTATCTAATAAATTCTATATATTCTATATAGATAGAAATGGATCTTATTGTGTTCTGGAATCAAAGAAAGATAAGATGTTGAAAAAGGCTCTTAGGTTGTAACTTGAAATAAACGTTTCTCTTTCTCTATAAAGGTAATTCATTCCTAGGAACAAGAAGATTGAATCGGAAATATCGACAGATTCTTATTCTTGTGGAGTCCAAATAAATATGAAATAAAACGAAATCTACTGTTCCAATTTCATCTCTATCGAATTTTAATATCAGAATAGTGGATATAGTCACGATTCAATGGGTTAGATCCACTTACTTTTTCTTTTGTTGATTTCTAATCTTTACAATTCTTTACAATGGATTTGATTGGAATAATATAATGCAAAATAGAAATAGATATTTGTTGCTTCAAGAGACGACTTATCATTATTCATTATAATAAACAAATGTTCAACTTTCTTTTAGAATTACTCTACTCTAACTCATTAGAATAATAACTTATTAGAGTTAAATTATACAGTTTCTAATTAAATTATTATACATATACAGTTGGTTTTTTATTACCAATAAAAACAACATCCCTATTCTTTGTTTAAATATGAATACTACTCTTTGTTTAAATATGAATACTACTATTTCACTGGAGTTTTATGAAAAAAAGCCAAAAGCCCCTTATCGGATTTGAACCGATGACTTACGCCTTACCATGGCGTTACTCTACCACTGAGTTAAAAGGGCCGTTCTATTCAATTACTGAATGAATCAGTAGACGGATAAGATCTATTTATATATATAAGTATAGTAGACGGATAAGATCTATTTATATATATAAGTATATGCAGTAGACTCATAGTGGCTAGTAGCTCATTCAGTAATGAGAATTCTAATTTACTGAACGTGGAGAGGGTAAAATGGGTTTATTGATATTGGATTTGATAAATATCAATGCAATGAATTGTTTCAAGGCCGATCATAATTGGCTTATCAGAACAGAACGAAATTCATTTATTTGATTTGATTAATACATGTACCTTAGCAATTCGACATAGATCCAATCTATTTTATCGAAACATGTGATGAAGAGATTTGCTTTGTCCGCCGAACCCAATTTTTAGAAAAAAAAAAAAAAAAAAAACACACACATAATTTTCGATAACTTCTTGTTCCCTCTTCCCCAACTTCCCGATTTACTTTTTGTTAATTTACTGGCTTAGTGTGAGATAGAAATACGCCTGTCTCGTCTTAATAATGAGTGAATCAATGAATGAAAGTGGAATAAATGAGGTTTAACTCCCTTTTTTATGTCTATGTCAGACCAATCACTTCCCGAAAGGATCTTATACTTTGTATTATTAATACAATCTAGTTCCCGAAAGGATCTTATACTTTGTATTATTAATACAATCTAGTTTCTTTATATATATAATCGATTGAATTTATCTAATTCATTTCTATATAGAATAGAGTGGCGATTAAAATGAATGATTTACTGAGTATAAATCATGAATCAAAAATGGAAAATCATAAAAGATGGAAAAAGCTTTGTTTTGACATCTAGTCATATCATTCCATTATATTGACAATTTCAAAAAACTGTTCATACTATGAACATAGTATGATCGCGGTCAGGCAAATATGCCCCCATCGTCTAGCGGTTCAGGACATCTCTCTTTCAAGGAGGCAGCGGGGATTCGACTTCCCCTGGGGGTAGGGTACTACGAAAGGAAGTTGATCATGGATTATCAATAAACCTAGAATTGATTCTTCCTGGGTCGATGCCCGAGCGGTTAATGGGGACGGACTGTAAATTCGTTGGCAATATGTCTACGCTGGTTCAAATCCAGCTCGGCCCAATAATTCGCTGATCCGCCATAACAAAAAATGCCCATTTTTTTGTATTTTGTTTTCCAGAAAAGCCAAACAAAAAAAGTAGGGAAGAATAAGAATAAAAAAAGTCCAATTTTCTGATATATCCATCCCTACCGCTATTTGTTTTTTATTTGTTCTATTTATTTGTTCCCATAAATTCTGAACTTGATAACGATGTAGATTCATATCAGGATCATTAAGTATAAAGTTTAATGAAAAGAAAGAGTAAAGTAAACAAAAAGGACTCTTTTTTCATTTTAAAATTGATTATCGATCGATTTATTTGGCAATAACCAAAGGATTCCTAGTAACTAGGAATCCGCGCCGCTCTCACTTCTCACTAAAGTGCATACCCGTATGGATATCAATATATCACTCGCGCCTTTGTTTGTTACAACACGGCGATTCGAATCTAAAATCTAAATAGAAAAAAAATGGCTTGAATGAAATCATAAGAATATCTATGCTGTACACTTTTCTTTATTTCCCTGGGATTGTAGTTCAATTGGTCAGAGCACCGCCCTGTCAAGGCGGAAGCTGCGGGTTCGAGCCCCGTCAGTCCCGACGGATGCAATAAAAAAATACATCAATTGATCCCTCCATTTTCTGTGAAAGGGGATACAAATGACAGAATTCCATTCCCAACGATATCCTTTTTTTTATTTATTTTTTCCTTTCTATTTTTTGTTGGGGTTTACTTGTAAACTATTTGTAAACGGTGAAAGTGGAAAAGCAGTCAGATGATACATCATCAGATGATTGTACAAGGAAGGTGGTAGATTACCGAAAAGAAAGAGTGGAAAAGAATATATAAATAAAGGAAAGGAATTCTTTTGATTGGACCAGGAATCACATTTTGTATTCGGTGTGGATAAAAGATCTTCCTATGTTATACTATTCAATTCTCGACGGTGAATCGATTTGATAGCTTAGATATTGTTATTCATGATATTGATCCGATTCGATGTCATTGAAATGTAAGTCATCGCATTGAATTTACAAGCGACAAATTTCTCATCTCTATGGGATTAAATCCCGAGTTATTGCGAAGTAAAAAAAAACAATGAAATTATGGAAGTAAATATTCTCGCATTTATTGCTACAGCGCTGTTCATTCTAGTTCCTACCGCTTTTTTACTTATAATATACGTAAAAACTGTCAGTCAAGGTGATTAATTTGAATGAAACTTGACTTTTTATCAAGGATTTAAGAAAAAAAGGATTCCAATTTCACGTCTTAAATAAAATGAATGGACTAGAATCAGCAGTATCCTATAAAACTCGATAGTATGGTAGAAAAAGATATATATATGAATCTTTCTACCATACTATCTATATCTATATTTATTATTGTAATGTATAAAGATACAAGCTTAATATAGATGAATCTACAATATGTATCTTCATCCATGTCGATATCAATTAAATATATGTAATGTCCATAGTATCTCAATTTTATTTCTTCGCTTGATCTATTTTATTTGTGTTGATTTCAATCAATCTGAAATAATTGAAAGGCAAGTCTTACGATTTTCTAATTCTTTCATTTCATGGATTTGATTCTTTTGATGGATACCGGGATTCATATTGAAAATAATCAGAAATGAAGGAAAAATGGAATGGAATAGGCATATATTAATTTAATAAAAAAAAAAAAACGAAAACCAAGTAATCTTTTTTTTTTTTTTTAACATTTCAAAGAAGTAATTCATTGAGCAGTTGACAGATGATCCAAAGAGTTCAGTTCTACGGTAACTTTTCTTTGGATTTCGTTTCGAAAAAGGGGTATACCCTACCGATTAAAAATGGAACTTCTTTTCTTTTGATCCATGATATGAAATGAGTCAATAAAGCATGGCATAAATGAAATTCCTAAAATAATAAATAAAACGGGGGGTAAGTGTGCAATATGTGACTCCACTGAGGCAAGATCTTATTAAATAAAAAACTACTTTTTTTTCTCTTTGAACAGTAAAGAGGGAAGGAAATAAAAACAAGTTTACTTTCGAAATACGAACATGGGAATTATTGAAATGTTTGTTTGATTTTGATTGAAAGGATACGAGTCATAGAATTATTAAATAAAAAACTACTTTTTTTTCTCTTTGAACAGTAAAGAGGGAAGGAAATAAAAACAAGTTTACTTTCGAAATACGAACATGGGAATTATTGAAATGTTTGTTTGATTTTGATTGAAAGGGTATTATTCATCTATATTATTCATAGAATACATTATTTCACTAGAATCCAAGAATTTCGAAATGAAGACTAATAAAATAGTTAAAAAAAAAGGCTTTGCAAAACGATCTTGAAAACAATTGATACGGTTTGATTCCTCAACCCAATTAGGAGTACCCCTAGAGTCCACTTCTTCCCCATACTACGAGTGAAAGGGAAAATGTAAAGACTACCATTAAAGCAGCCCAAGCAAGACTTACTATATCCATGTGTATTATGTCCCCTATCGCTATGAATCTGAATATGAAACAAATATGAAGGAATTTTTCCATTATTGTTCACTAATAATAGTGGAATTACCGGCGCATAGTCAAAAAGAAAAGGGAATTCTGACACACCACCGTTTATGAAACACTTCAATAAATCCGCTTCTAACTTATAACAAGTTATTATATGATTTCTAGTAAAATCGAGAACCATTAAGCACAAGCAAAATACGCAGTAACACTTTTGGAAGTATCAAAAGAATGTTACTCACATGTAGCAATAATAAGACTTATTCTTTCTTTTGGTGTCCCGCAAAAAGTAAAAGCCAATTATCCATCCAATCTAATATTAATTGGATGCCTGAACACTCAGAGACTTTCATCAGTCTGTATCCAAATTCCAACCCTTCTACAACCATCCATTAGTTAATTAGACACTCCCATTATGCAATCTAATTCAAGACTCCGCTAGTAGCCCCTCCATTAGTAGGGGAGGGGCTACCATATCAAGATTTACTGATTCCCTTCCACTACTCTAGTTTTTCCTTGAATTATATCAGCAAAAGCAAAACAGAATATAGGATTTCGAGTTTTTTGTTGATCAGGCGACACCCGGATTTGAACTGGGGAATAAGGGATTTGCAGTCCCCCGCCTTACCGCTCGGCCATGTCGCCAAAGGGCTACAAACAAAAAAATGAGAGTATGCCCTTTTTTTTTTTAGATTGGATCCATACCTTCAATTGGTTATAGTATCTCAAGACACACAATATCTAAAGACTTTCCTTTTCTTTTCTATTGAAAAAGAAAATGTGGATTCTCAGTTACAAAAGTCAGAATTCAGGACAAATAAATTGGAACCATTAACTATTAACTATTGACTGCAAATTTATGGACGATTCTTCTTCACTTGTCTTTTTATAATGGTATAATAAAATCAAAATGGATACATAACTAATCAGTATTGATTTTTTTTTTTTCAATATCAATAAAAAAAACTTTCTTAATTTCAATTATATTATAATATAATAATATAACAGCGATTCTATGTAAACCCCAGAACATAAGTTGTTACACAGCTATAGTTATCTAATGAGGCATTTTATCTATCTAGATATGATGTCCATAGGGAATCAGCAAGAAATTATCGCGTTTCAATTTTTCATTGAATAGATTCAAATTTAAGAAAAAATAGAATTTTTGATAGAGCACGCCATGTGTTGTCTCCACTAGAGCGCTATAATGGAATAAAAAGAAAAGAGGAAAGACATATATAAATAGAAATGCTATATCTGCACATGTTTAATAAATACAAGCCCTCTTTTCGTACGCACTTCAATCATATTCTAAATATTCTACTAAAAAACTAAAAAGTGGGTAAAAACATCTCTCTTCTATGCGAATCATTTTTTGAACAATGGAATCCATGAAAAAATTAAGTGCTAGAAAAATCAACTCTCTCCCTATATATATTTTATGATTATTTTGTCTTTATCTCAACGAACAGATCAAATCAGGAATTCATTTCATTTTTTTGTCTTTATCTCAACGAACAGATCAAATCAGGAATTCATTTCATTTTTCTGGTATTCAATCGGATTGGAATATGTAATATCATAATAATGGTAGAAATTGAATTCTTATTTTTTTTTTTATATTCTATACAAAACCCCATAAGGCTAAATGGCATTTATCAATCATTTTCTGTATCTGTTTGTTATAAATATAAATTCAAATTTGAGTATAATTTTTCTTCTTCCGTTCATACGCATTTCATATTTCATACATTCCATATATATTATATGGTATATGGAGTTAGATAAAATTTCATGTGATTCAGTAAACAGAATAGAAATTCAATTCCATCATTATTAGATCGATTCATATGATTCGATGAAGAATGAGAAAAGAATGGGATTTTTTTGATAAATGGGAAATTCAAAATGCTCGGGGATGAAAATGGGGAAATGTCTACAATACCTGGGTTGAATCAGATACAATTTGAAGGATTTTGTGGGTTCATGGATCGGGGCTTAACAGAAGAACTTTATAAGTTTCCAAAAATTGAAGATACAGATCAAGAAATTGAATTTCAATTATTTGTGGAAACATATCAATTGGTGGAACCGTTGATAAAAGAAAGGGATGCTGTATATGAATCACTCACATATTCTTCTGAATTATATGTATCCGCAGGATTAATTTGGAAAACCATTAAGGATATGCAAGAACAAACAATTTTTATTGGAAACATTCCTTTAATGAACTCCCTCGGAACTTCTATAGTAAACGGAATATACAGAATTGTGATCAATCAAATATTGCAAAGCCCCGGTATCTATTATCGATCAGAATTGGATCATAACGGAATTTCGGTCTATACTGGTACCATAATATCGGATTGGGGGGGGAGGTTAGAATTAGAGATTGATAGAAAAGAAAGGATATGGGCTCGTGTAAGTAGGAAACAGAAAATATCTATTCTAGTTCTATCATCAGCTATGGGTTCGAATCTAAGAGAAATTCTAGAGAATGTTTGCTACCCTGAAATTCTCTTGTCTTTCCTGACCGATAAGGAAAAAAAAAAAATTGGGTCAAAAGAAAATGCCATTTTGGAGTTTTATCAACAATTTTCTTGTGTAGGCGGGGATCCAGTATTTTCTGAATCCTTGTGTAAGGAATTACAAAAGAAATTCTTTCAGCAAAGATGTGAATTAGGAAGGATTGGTCGACGAAATATGAACCAAAGACTGAATCTTAATATACCTCAGAACAATACATTTTTGTTACCGCGAGATATATTGGCAGCTACGGATCATTTGATTGGAATGAAATTTGGAATGGGTACACTT